TCATAATTTATGAATTTATACGCAAATAAAAATTTAGGAAAGGAAGTTTTAGAATCACTGACTCAGGTCCATTGTCGAATCCTACTCAGCGGAATATGAGGGTACTTATGGCAGAACGGGTCGATCTGGTCTTTCACAATAAAGTGATAGATGGAACTGCTATGAAACGACTTATTAGCAGATTAATAGATCATTTCGGAATGGCATATACATCACATATCCTGGATCAAATGAAGACTTTGGGTTTCCAGCAAGCCACTGCTACATCTATTTCATTAGGAATAGATGATCTTTTAACAATACCATCTAAGGGATGGTTAGTCCGAGACGCTGAACAACAAAGTTTTATTTTGGAGAAACATCATCATTATGGGAATGTTCATGCAGTAGAAAAATTACGTCAATCTATTGAGATATGGTATGCTACAAGCGAATATTTGAGACAAGAAATGAATCCTAATTTTCGGATGACTGATTCTTCTAATCCAGTCCATCTAATGTCCTTTTCGGGAGCTAGAGGAAATGCATCTCAAGTACACCAATTAGTAGGTATGAGAGGATTAATGTCAGATCCCCAAGGACAAATGATCGATTTACCTATTCAAAGCAATTTGCGTGAAGGACTCTCTTTGACAGAATATATAATTTCCTGCTACGGAGCCCGCAAGGGAGTCGTGGATACTGCTGTACGTACATCAGATGCTGGATATCTCACGCGTAGACTTGTTGAAGTGGTTCAACACATTATTGTACGTAGAATAGATTGTGGTACTATCCAAGGTATTTCCGTGAGTCCTCGAAATGAGATGACGGAAAGAGTTTTTATCCAAACACTAATTGGTCGTGTATTAGCAGACGATATATATATAGGTCTACGATGCATTGCCGCTAGGAATCAAGATATTGGGATTGGGCTTATCAATCGATTCATAACCTTTCGAGCACGATCAATATATATTCGAACCCCCTTTACTTGCAGAAGCACATCTTGGATCTGCCAATTATGTTATGGTCGGAGTACTACTCATGGTGACCTAGCCGAATTGGGAGAAGCTGTAGGTATTATTGCGGGTCAATCAATTGGGGAACCGGGGACTCAACTAACATTAAGAACTTTTCATACCGGTGGAGTATTCACAGGTGGTACTGCCGAACATGTACGAGCTCCTTCTAACGGAAAAATCAAATTTAATGAAGATTTTGTTCATCCCACACGTACCCGTCATGGGCATCCTGCTTTTTTATGTTCTATAGATCTATATGTAATTATTGAGAGTCGGGGTGTTATCCATAATGTGAATATTCCGCCAAAGAGTTTGATTTTAGTTCAAAATAATCAATATGTAGAATCAGAACAAGTGATCGCTGAGATTCGTGCGGGAACGTCCACTTTTCATTTTAAAGAGAGGGTCCGAAAACATATTTACTCTGAATCAGAGGGAGAAATGCACTGGAGTACCGATGTCTACCATGCACCCGAATATACATATGGTAATGTTCATCTATTACCAAAAACAAGTCATTTATGGATATTAGCAGGAGGCCCGCGAAGATCCAGTATAGTATCTTTTTCGATCCACAAGGATCAAGATCAAATGAATGCTTATTCTTTTTCTGTCGAAGACAAATATATCTCTGACCTCTCAATGACTAATGATCGAGTAAGACATAAATTGTTGGATACTTCTAGTAAAAAAGATATGGAAATCATTGATTATTCAATATCTGATCGAATTATATCCAATGGTAAGTGTAATTTCATATATCCGTCTATTCTTCAAGAGAATTCATATTTATTAGCAAAAAGACGAAGAAATAGATTTATCATACCATTAAAATATGATCAAGAACGTCAAAAAGAACTAATATCCTGTTTTGGTATTTCGATCGAAATACCCATAAATGGTATTTTACGTAGAAATAGTATTTTTGCTTATTTTGATGATCCACGATATAGAAGAAGCAGTTCAGGAATTACTAAATATGGGGCTGTGGAGGTAGATTCAATCGTCAAAAAAGAGGATTTGATTGAGTACCGAGGAACAAAAGAATTGAGTCTTAAATACCAAATGAAAGTAGATCGGTTTTTTTTCATTCCCGAAGAAATGCATATTTTACCTGGATCCTCGTCCATTATGGTCCGGAACAATAGTATCATTAGAGTAGATACACAACTTGCTTTAAATAAAAGAAGTCGAGTAGGCGGATTAGTTCGAGTGGAGAGAAAAAAAAAAAGTATTGAACTGAGAATCTTTTATGGAGATATTCATTTTCCTGGAGAGACAGATAAGATATCCAGGCACTGCGGCATTTTGATACCGCCCCTAACGGGAAAAAAAAATTTTTCTAAGGAATCAAAAAAATTGAAAGATTGGATCTATGTCCAGCGGATCACACCTACCAAGAAAAAATATTTTGTTTCGGTTCGGCCCGTAGTCACATATGAAATAGCCGATGGGATAAATTTAGCAACACTTTTTCCTCAGGATCTCTTGCAGGAAAAGGATGATGTCCGACTTCAAGTTGTCAATTATATTCTTTCGGAATATGGCAAGTCAATTCAAGAAATTTATAACACAAGTATTCAATTAGTTCGGACTTGCTTAGTATTAAATTGGGACCAAAAACAAAACGGTTCCAAAGAAGAGGTTTATGCGTCGTTTGTTGAGGTAAGGGCAAATGATCTAATTCGCGATTTCATAAGAATTGAGTTAGTCAAAGTCAAGTCCACTCTTTCATATAGTGGAAAAAGATATAGATATAATATAACAGATTCGAGATTGATTCCCAATAAGAGATTAAATCGCGCCAATATCAATCCCTTTCATTCCAAGGCGAAGTTTCAATTAGTTACCCAACAGCAAGGAACTATTGGTACGTTCTTGAATCGAAATAAGGAATGCCAATCTTTGATAATTTTGTCATCATCCAACTGTTTTCGAATTAGTCCATTCAACGGTTCGAAATATAACAATGCGATAAAAGAATTGGATCCCCTAATCCCAATTAGGTATTTGTTAGGTCCCTTAGGTACTATTGTACCTAAAATAGCGAATTTTTATTCATCTTACCATTTATTAACTCATAATCATATATCGTTAAAGAAATATTTGCTACTTGACAATTTTAAACAGACTTTTAAAGTACTTAAATATTGTTTAATGGATGAAAATAGGAGAATTTATAATCTCGATCCATGCAGTAATATAATTTTGAATCCATTCCATTTAAATTGGTGTTTTCTCCATCATGATTCTGGTAAAGAGACCTCCATAATAATTTGCCTTGGGCAATTTATTTGTGAAAATGCATGTCTATTCAAATACGGACCACACATAAAAAAATCTGGTCAAATTTTAATTGTTCATGTTGATGCCTTAGTTATAAGATCGGCTAAGCCCTATTTGGCTACCCCAGGAACAACAGTTCATGGTCATTATGGAGAAATCCTTTATGAAGGAAAGACACTAGTTACATTTATATACGAAAAATCAAGATCTGGTGACATAACGCAGGGTCTCCCAAAAGTGGAACAGGTCTTAGAAGTGCGTTCAATTGATTCAATATCGATGAACCTCGAAAAGAGAGTTGAAAGTTGGAACGAACGTATACCAAGAATTCTTGGAATCCCCTGGGGATTCTTGATTGGAGCTGAGCTAACCATAGCCCAAAGTCGTATCTCTTTGGTTAATAAAATTCAAAAGGTTTATCGATCTCAGGGGGTACAGATACATAACAGGCATATAGAGATCATTGTACGTCAAATAACATCAAAAGTGTTGGTTTCAGAAGATGGAATGTCTAATGTTTTTTCACCCGGAGAATTAATAGGAATGTTGCGAGCGGAACGAGCGGGACGTGCTTTAGACGAAGCGATCAATTATCGGGCAATTTTATTGGGAATAACGAGGGCATCCCTGAATACTCAAAGTTTCATATCCGAAGCGAGTTTTCAAGAAACCGCTCGAGTTTTAGCAAAAGCCGCTTTACGAGGTCGTATTGATTGGTTGAAAGGACTGAAAGAGAACGTTGTTTTGGGGGGGCTTATTCCTGTTGGTACTGGATTCAAAAAATTAGTGCACCATTCAAGGGAAGACAAAAATGTTTATTTGGAAATAAAAAGGAAAAATTTATTCAAGTTGGAAATGAGAGATATTTTGTTATACCATAGAGAATTTTTTTGTTCTTGTGCTCCAAACAATTTTCATGGGACATCACAACAACCATTTACGCAATTTAATGATTTTTAAGAAGAGATTCATTCTTTTTACTTTAATTTTCTAGTTGGGTTGGTACGATTATGAATATTAATTTAGTAAAAAAAAAATAATAATAATAAGTAATTAAAAGAAATTAATGGTTTGGGCCGTATATCAACGGTCAATCCACGGTAGAAAGAAGGTTCCGTCGGAACAATTATTTATTTCAGAGTACCTTGTCTCTTTGTTAAAAAAAAAAGAGAAAGTGTGGAGAAATGCGGAAAAAATGACAAAAAGATATTGGAACATCAATTTAGGAGAAATGATGAAAGCGGGAGTGCATTTTGGTCATGGTACTAGAAAATGGAATCCTAGAATGGCTCCTTACATCTCTGCAAAACGTAAAGGTATTCATATTATAAATCTTACGAGAACTGCTCGTTTTTTATCAGAAGCCTGCGATTTAGTTTTTAATGCAGCAAGTAGTGGAAAAACCTTTTTAATCGTTGGTACCAAAAATAAAGTAGCAGATTTAGTAGCATCAGCTGCAATAGGGGCTCGGTGTCATTATGTTAATAAAAAGTGGCTTGGTGGTATGTTAACGAACTGGTCCACTACGGAAACGAGACTTCATAAGTTCAGGGACTTAATAGTAGAACAAAAAATGGGGAAACTCAACCGTCTTTCCAAAAGAGATGCAGCAATGTTGAAGAGAAAATTATCTACCTTGCAAACATATCTGGGTGGGATCAAATATATGACGGGGTTACCCGATATTGTAATCATCGTTGATCAGCAAGAAGAATATACGGCTCTTCGAGAATGTGTCATTTTAGGGATTCCTACTATTTGTTTAATTGATACAAATTGTGATCCGGATCTCGCAGATATTTCAATTCCAGCCAACGATGATGCTATAGCTTCAATTCGATTCATTCTTAATAAATTAGTATTCGCAATTTGCGAGGGTCATTCTAGCTATATAAGAAATCGTTGATTATGATTAAGAATAATAAAATTAATTCATTGTTTGTGAACTCGATAGATTTATTGGATCGGTTACTATTTCTTGAACTTCAAAAAGAGATTAAAGAAAAAGAGATAAAGATCAAAATAGGGATATTTAGATTATGTTATATGATTTTTAGCATCCTAAATTCAATTTGTATTAATGATTAATGTTGGTGAGTTGAGAAAGAAATAAAATGGTTCAATCAAAATCAATTTTTAAGTTCGATTTATATCAGAGGAAAATATGAATGCTATACCATGTTCCATTAAAACACTCAATGGGTTATACGATATATCGGGTGTAGAAGTAGGCCAACATTTATATTGGCAAATAGGAGGTTTACAAATCCATGCCCAAGTACTTATCACTTCTTGGGTCGTAATTGCTATCTTATTAGGTTCAGTCATCATAGCAGTTCGGAATCCACAAACAATTCCGACCGACGGTCAGAATTTCTTCGAATATGTCCTTGAATTTATTCGAGACTTGAGTAAAACTCAGATTGGAGAAGAATATGGCCCCTGGGTTCCCTTTATTGGAACTATGTTTCTATTTATTTTTGTTTCTAACTGGTCAGGTGCTCTTTTACCTTGGAAACTTATACAGTTACCTCATGGGGAGTTAGCTGCGCCCACGAATGATATAAATACTACTGTTGCTTTAGCTTTACCCACGTCAGTGGCATATTTTTATGCGGGTCTTACCAAAAAAGGATTGGGGTATTTTGGGAAATACATCCAACCAACTCCAATACTTTTACCAATTAACATCCTAGAAGATTTTACAAAACCTTTATCTCTTAGTTTTCGACTTTTCGGGAATATATTGGCTGATGAATTAGTAGTTGTTGTTCTTGTTTCTTTAGTACCTTCAGTAGTTCCTATCCCCGTTATGTTTCTTGGTTTATTTACAAGCGGTATTCAAGCTCTTATTTTTGCAACTTTAGCCGCAGCTTATATAGGTGAATCCATGGAGGGTCATCATTGATTAGCTTTTTTAATAGTCTTTTTTTAACTTAATTGAATTCATGCATGGTTCCAAATACGCACTTGGTTGGACAACATAATACATAAACATATATAGATACAAATACATATGTATAAACGACCCAATCTCGTAGGAGGGAAGATAGACGATATTACGGAATTGGAAAAATGGGTTAGGGGGTCTAGTAAAACTAGATATATGTAATGTCTGGCCCTTACATATATTTCGAAAAATGATTCTCAAATCCAATTCAATATAAAAATAAAATGCAAACGGTTTACATTATGGAAGAAACAAATGTATATGTGATATTAGATATTTACTAGTTATATAGGGATTATCCCTATGGACTAGATAAAAGGACTATATAAATTCTAGAATAAATTATAGAATTTTATTTATATATTTTTATATTTTATTTATTCCTATTTCTTTTCGAATATATTATTAATATCTATTTATCTATTTATAGTATTACTATACTATAATACTATAGTATTTATTATTACGATAACTATATTGTATCATTAACCATTTTTTTTTGCACGAGGAACTTACTATGAATCCACTGATTTCTGCCGCTTCCGTTATTGCTGCTGGATTGGCCGTAGGGCTTGCTTCCATTGGACCTGGAGTTGGCCAAGGTACTGCTGCGGGCCAAGCTGTCGAGGGTATTGCGAGACAACCAGAAGCGGAAGGTAAAATACGAGGTACTTTATTGCTTAGTCTAGCTTTTATGGAAGCTTTAACAATTTATGGACTAGTCGTGGCATTAGCACTTTTATTCGCAAATCCGTTTGTTTAATTTAATCCTAAAATTGGAAATGTGAAAACGTACGTTATACGTTTCTTTCTTAGTTTGGTTTATTAACTCGGACTTGCCGTTTGCTTCTTCTAATTATATCAACACTTTCATAATTATTTATGAGACTATACCCCGGAAAGGGCATATTTTAGATTTGAGGATGAAGAATTCACGGATCCGTTCGCTTTCTTCCTTCCCATTTCCACCCTTAGTACAACGGAAACCTTTTTCTTTTTACTAGGAAACGTTTAAAGAAACGAAATATAAATATTTCGCAATTGGTGTTGGTATGAGACCTAATCTTATTATGGAGAACTTAAAAGAATAAGAAATTTTAAATAAATTATAAATTACTAAATTATTTAATCTATTCCCATAAAAAAATAAATTAATAAAAAGAAATCGATCAGGGCGAGGCGAGTGAGGTGATACAAAAAGAACTATGTTCTTTGTTAGTCTTATCTATAAGAAAGAGGAGAGTATATGAAAAATATAAC